ACCTAGAATTGATTCTTCCTGGGTCGATGCCCGAGCGGTTAATGGGGACGGACTGTAAATTCGTTGGCAATATGTCTACGCTGGTTCAAATCCAGCTCGGCCCAATAATTAATTCGCTGATCCGCCATAACATAAAATGCCCATTTTTTTGTATTTTGTTTTCCAGAAAAGCCAAACAAAAAAAAATTAGGGAAGAATAAAAAAAGTCCAATTTTCTGATATATCCATCCCTACCGCTATTTGTTTTTTATTTGTTCTATTTATTTGTTCCCATAAATTCTGACCTTGATAACGATCTAGATTCATATCAGGATCATTAAGTATAAAGTTTAATGAAAAGAAAGAGTAAAGTAGAAAGTAAAGAAAAAAGACTCTTTTTTTTTTCATTTTAAAATTGATTATCGATCGATTTGGCAATAACGAAAGGATTACTAGTAACTAGTAATCCGCGTTGCTCTCACTAAAGCGCATACCCGTATAGATATCAATATATCACTCGCGCCTTTGTTTGTTACAACACGGCGATTCGAATCTAAAATGAAAATAGAAAATAGCTTGAATGAAATCATAAGAATATCTATGCTGTACACTTTTCTTTATTTCCCTGGGATTGTAGTTCAATTGGTCAGAGCACCGCCCTGTCAAGGCGGAAGCTGCGGGTTCGAGCCCCGTCAGTCCCGACGGATACAATAAAAAAAAACATCAATTGATCCCTACATTTTCTGTGAAAGGGGATACAAATGACAGAATTTCGTTCCCTCATTCCCAAGGATATCCTTTTTTTTTTTTTTTCTTTCTATTTTTTTGTTGGGGTTTATTTGTAAACTATTTGTAAACGGTGAAAGTGGAAAAGCAGTCAGATGATACATCATCAGATGATTGTACAAGGAAGGCGGTAGATTATCGAAAAGAAAGAGTGGAAAAGAATATATATAAATAAAGGAATTCTTTTGATTGGGCCAGGAATCAAATTTTGTATTCGGTGTGGATAAAAGATCTTCCTATGTTATACTATTCAATTCTCGACGGTGAATCGATTTGATAGCTTAGATATTGTTATTCATGATATTGATCCGATTCGATGTCATTGAAATGTAAGTCATCGCATTGAATTTACAAGCGACAAATTTATCATCTCTATGGGATTAAATCCCGAGTTATTGCGAAGTCAAAAAAACAATGAAATTATGGAAGTAAATATTCTCGCATTTATTGCTACAGCGCTGTTCATTCTAGTTCCTACCGCTTTTTTACTTATAATATACGTAAAAACTGTCAGTCAAAGTGATTAATTTGAATGAAACTTGACTTTTTATCAAGGATTTAAGAAAAAAAGGATTCCAATTACACGTCTTAAATAAAATGAATGGACTAGAATCAGCAGTATCCTATAAAACTCGATAGTATGGTAGAAAAAAAAATATGAATCTTTCTACCATACTATCTATATCTATTATTGTAATGTATAAAGATACAAGCTAAATATAGATGAATCTACAATATGTATCTTCATACATGTCGATATCAATTAAATATATGTAATGTATATAGTATCTTAATTTGAGTTCTTCGCTTTATTTGTGTTGATTTCAATCAATCTGAAATAATTGAAAGGCAAGTCTTACGATTTTCTAATTCTTTTTCTTTCATTTCAGGGATTTGATTCTTTTGATGGATACCGAGATTCATATTGAAAATAATCAGAAATGAAGGAAAAATGGAATGGAATAGGCATATATTAATAAAAAAAAAAAAAGATTACTTGATTTTTTTTTTTAACATTCCAAAGAAGTAATTCATTGAGGAGTTGACAGATGATCCAAAGAGTTCTATGGTAACTTTTCTTCGTATTTCGTTTCTAAAAAAGGGGTATACTCTACCGATTTTTAATTTCACTTCTTTTCTTTGATCCATGATATGAAATGAGTCAATAAAGCATGGCATAAATGAAATTCCTAAAATAATAAATAAAACAGGGGGTAAGTGCGCAATATGTGACTACACTAAGGCAAGATCTTTTTAAATAAAAGAACTACTTTTTTTTTTCTCTTTGAACAGTAAAGCGGGAAGGAAATAAAAACAAACAAATACAGAAAAAAAAAGGGGGGGGTCCTTGTCCCTCATTGTCCATATATAACTTTGGTAAGAGCTGGTTCATCAAAATAGAAAATTTAGGAAGAATTCTTTTTCTTTTTTATAAATTGCCTATCATCCGTAGCCCTTTTACTTTCGAAATATGAACATGGGAATTATTGAAATGTTTGTTTGATTTTGATTGAAAGGGTATTATTCATCTATATTATTCATAAAATACATTACTCCACTAAAATCCAAGAATTTCGAAATGAAGACTAAAAAAATAGTTAAAAAAAAGGCTTTGCAAAACGATCTAGAAAACAATTGATACGGTTTGATTCCTCAACCCAATTAGGAGTACCCCTAGAGTCCACTTCTTCCCCATACTACGAGTGAAAGGGAAAATGTAAAGACTACCATTAAAGCAGCCCAAGCAAGACTTACTATATCCATGTGTATTATGTCCCCTATCTCTATGAATATGAAACAAATATGAAGGAATTTTTCCATTATTGTTCACTAATAATAGTGGAATTACCGGCGCAGAGTCAAAAAGAAAAGGGAATTCTGACACACCACCGTTGATGAAACACTTCAATAAATCCGCTTATAACAAGTTCTTATATGATTTCTAGTAAAATCGAGAACCATTAAGCACAAGCAAAATACGCAGTAACACTTTTGGAAGTAGCAAAAGAATGTTACTCACATGTAGCAATAATAAGACTTATTCTTTCTTTTGGTGTCCCTCATTAAGTAAAAGCCAATTATCCATCCAATCTAATATTGATTGGATGCCTGAACACTCAGAGACTTTCATCAGTCTGTATACAAAGTATCTTCCAACCCTTCTACAACCATTCATTAGTTAATTAGACACTCCCGTTATCCAATCTAATTCAAGACTCCGCTAGTAGCCCGGGGAGGGGCTACCATATCAAGATTTACTGATTCCCTTCCACTACTCTAGTTTTTCCTTGAATCCTAGACGTAAGGATTTACAATACTTTAGAAAACAAAACCCCCGGAAGTTTATAATCAAGAAAGTATCAAGAGTCTTTTTCTTACACTTGTTTTTGCTGGAGAAAATTTGTCGAGTTATATCAGCAAAACAGAATATAGGATTTCAAGTTTTTTGTTGATCAGGCGACACCCGGATTTGAACTGGGGAATAAGGGATTTGCAGTCCCCCGCCTTACCGCTCGGCCATGTCGCCAAAAGGCTACAAACAAAAAAATGAGAGTATCCCCTTTTTATTTTTAGATTGGATCCATACCTTCAATTGGTTATAGTATCTCAAGACACACAATATCTAAAAACAAAAACTTTCCCTTTCTTTTTTCTTTTCTATTGAAAAAGAAAATGTGGATTCTCAGTTACAAAAGTCAAAATGCAGGACAAATAAATTGGAACCATTAACTATTAACTATTGACTGCAAATTTATGGACGATTCTTCTTCACTTGTCTTTCTCTAATGGTATAATAAAATCACAATAGATACATAACTAATCAGTATTGATTTTTTTTTTCAATAAAAAAACTTTCTTAATTTCAATTATAAATTATATTATAATATAATAATATAACAGCAATTATGAGTCTATGTAAACCCCAGAACATAAGTTGTTACTGTTACACAGCTATAATTATCTAATGAGGTATTTTATCTATCTAGATATGATGTCCATAGGGAATCAGCAAGAAATTATTGTGTTTCCATTTTTCATTGAATAGATTTAAATAAAAGAAAAAATAGAATTTTTGATAGAGCACGCCATGTGTTGTCTCCACTAGAGAGCTATAATGGAATAAAAAGAAAAGAGGAAAGACATATATAAATAGAAATGCTATATCTGCATCTGTTTAATAAATCCAAGCCCTCTTTTCGTACGCACTTCAATCATATTCTAAATATTCTACTAAAAAATAAAAAACTAAAAAGTGGGTAAAAACATCTCTCTTCTCTGCGAATCATTTTTTGAACAATGTAATCTATGAAAAAATTAAGTGCTAGAAAAATCAACTCTCTCCCTATATCTATTTTATGATTTTTTTGTCTTTATCTCAACGAACAGATCAAATCAGGAATTCATTTCATTTTTTCATTTTTCTGGTATTCAATCGGATTGGAATATGTAATATCATAATAATGGTAGAAATTGAATTCTTTTTGTTTTTGATTTTCTCTACAAAACTACATAAGGCTAAATGGCATTTATCAATTCTTTTCTGTATCTGTTTGTTATAAATATAAATTCACAAATTTGAGTCTACTTTTTCTTCTTCCGTTCATACGCATTTCATACATTCCATATATATTATATGGTATATGGAGTTAGATAAAATTTCATGTGATTCAGTAAACAGAATAGAAATTCAATTCCATCATTATTAGATCGATTCATATGATTCGATGAAGAATGAGAAAAGAATGGGATTTTTTTGATAAATGGGAAATTTAAAATGCTCGGGGATGAAAATGGGGAAATGTATACAATACCTGGGTTGAATCAGATACAATTTGAAGGATTTTGTGGGTTCATGGATCGGGGCTTAACAGAAGAACTTTATAAATTTCCAAAAATTGAAGATACGGATCAAGAAATTGAATTTCAATTATTTGTGGAAACATATCAATTGGTGGAACCGTTGATAAAAGAAAGGGATGCTGTATATGAATCACTCACATATTCTTCTGAATTATATGTATCCGCAGGATTAATTTTGAAAACCAGTAAGGATATGCAAGAACAAACAATTTTTATTGGAAACATTCCTTTAATGAACTCCCTCGGAACTTCTATAGTAAATGGAATATACAGAATTGTGATCAATCAAATATTGCAAAGCCCCGGTATCTATTATCGATCAGAATTGGATCATAACGGAATTTCGGTCTATACTGGTACCATAATATCAGATT